GAACAGAGTTCTTTTTGTATCACTTCGTTGTCCCTTTTTTGATCGATTTCTTTTTATTATATAAATTTTATTTCCATTTTTTTTTTAATGGGAGTAGATTAAATCTAGTAATTTAATTTGATAATTTTTAAATTTCTTACTTGAAGTTTCCAATCCAATAAAATACTTATTAGGTTAAGTCTTGGGTCTCATGTCAATTGTGAAATATCTCGTTTGTTGAAACGATTCCTAAAAAAAGTAAAAAAAAAGGTTTCCATTGTACTAAGCTAAGGGCGCGAAGGAAGAAAACGAGCGGATCAGTAATTACTCATCCTCAAAACAATCCTTCCTTTCCTGGGGTATTGTCTCAACAAATAAATAATTGTAGGAGTAAAGCGTTGATATAATTAGAAGAAGCAAACAGCAATTCTGAGTTAATAAAATAAGAAAAAAGTATAGCGAGTTAAAAAATAAGAAAAAAAGTATAGTATGTAAGGTACTTTTTTACATTTCTAGGATTAAACAAAAGGATTCGCAAACAAAAGCGCTAACGCCACGACAAGTCCATAAATTGTTAAAGCTTCCATAAAAGCTAGACTAAGCAATAAAGTACCTCGTATTTTACCCTCTGCTTCTGGTTGTCTCGCAATACCTTCTACAGCTTGGCCTGCAGCAGTACCTTGACCAACTCCAGGTCCAATAGAAGCAAGCCCTACGGCCAATCCAGCAGCAATAACGGAAGCGGCAGAAATCAGTGGATTCATGGTAAGTTCCTCGCACCAAAAAAAAAGAAATGGTTAATGATACAATCAACAATGAATTTTTACTTAATTTTTTTTATCATTTTTTTTTCATTAAGATTTTATCATTAAGATCTATCTGATTAAGATCTATCGGGTCGAAATAACTAAAAACTCCGAATTGAAATGATAATATTACTGAATCGTCAGAACTATTTCGATATCTCATTTTGAGTTTCTACCCATAATGGAGTTTTTGTAAATACATATGTATACGGTTCTAGTTATTGCATTTCTTTGTTTCGAACCATTCTTTCATTCAATTCTTCTTTCCTTTCTTTTTTCTTCTAGATACTATCCTTGAGTTCATCTCTTTTTTGCATTTCATTCAATCCACAATCACAGACGAAACAGAAAGACTTATATTGGAACTATATAAATGCAGTGAACCGCAATCAAATCAATCAAATCAATAATATATATATATATAGGGTATATAATA